TTAACTCAAATTGTAACTGATCCTGATGGTCGAAAAATAAGCAGAAAATTGATTAGAATAAAAGAAATCAGTAAAGAAATACCTCGATGGTCATACAGATTAATTACCGATTTAGAACAACAATCAGGAGAATATCAAGAAAACATACCAGTAGATCATCAAATTCGTTCAAGAAAGGGCAAGCGTGTAGTGATTTTTACTGCTAACACGGAGAATAGTGATTCTAATATCATGGATACTAATATGCCCGATCAAATAGACGAAGTGGCTTTGATACGTTATTCACAACAATCAGACTTTCGACGGGGTATAATAAAAGGTTCTATGCGAGCTCAAAGGCGTAAAATAGTTATTTCGGAATTGTTTCAAGCAAATGTGCATTCCCCTCTTTTTTTTGAAAGACTACAAAAACCCCCTCTTTTTTCTTTTGATATCTCCGGATTGATTAAACTATTTTTTCGAAATTGGGTGTGTAAAGGAGAAGCATTCAAAACAGTAGAGTATACAAAAGAACAAACAAAAAGAGAAGAAAAAAAAGAAAAGAACAAAAGAAAGGAAAAAGTGCGAATAGAGATAGCAGAGGCCTGGGATAGCATTCCACTTGCGCAAGTAATAAGAGGTTGTATGTTAATAACTCAATCTATTTTTAGAAAAAGTATTCTATTACCTTTATTAATAATTACAAAAAATATTGGCCGTATACTCCTATTCCAACTTCCTGAATGGGCTGAGGATTTACAGGAATGGAATAGAGAGATACATCTTAAATGTACCTATAATGGTGTTCCATTATCCGAAACAGAATTTCCAAAAAATTGGATGACAGACGGCATTCAGATAAAAATATTGTTTCCTTTCTGTCTGAAACCTTGGCGCAAATCAAAACTACGATCCTCTCAGAAAGATTTAATGAAAAAGAAAAAAGAAAAAGATGATTTTTGTTTTTTAACAATTTGGGGAATGGAAGCGGAACTTCCTTTTGGTGCGCCCCGAAAACGTCCTTCTTTTTTTAAACCCGTTTTAAAGGAAGTAAAAAAACTAATTGCAAAATGTAAAAAGAAGTATTTTCGAGTTCTAACAGTTTTCAAAGAAAAAACAAAATTACTTCGAAACGTTTCAAAAGAAATCAAAAAATGGGTTATCGGAGGTGTTTTTTTTATAAAAAAAATAACAAAAGAACTTTCAAAAGTAAATCCAATTCTATTGTTTAGATTAAGAGAAGTAGAAGTCTATAAATCGAGCGAACTTACAGATGAAAAAAATTCCATGATAAGCAATCAGATAATTCACGAATCGTTTAGTCAAATTGCATCTTCGAGTTGGACAAATTCTCCATTGACAGAAAAAAAAACGAAGGATCTCACTCATAGAACAAGTACAATCCGAAATCAAATAGAAAGAATCTCAAAAGAGAAAAAAAAAGTAACTCCAAGAATAAATAATCTTAGTCCTAAGAAAACAAGTTATAATGCTAAAAGATTTGAAAAATGGCAAATATTAAAAAGAAGAAATGCTCGATTAATCTGTAAATTACCCTCCTTTTTAAAAATTTTCATTGAAAAAATCTACACAGATAGATTTTTATCTATCATTAATATTCCCAGAATAAATACAGAACTTTTTCTTAAATTAACGAAAAAAATTATTGATAAATCGATTTACAATAATGAAAGAAAACAAGCAAAAATTAATACAAAAAAGAAAACTCCAATTTCTTTTATTTCGACTATAAAAAAGCCACTTGATAAGATTAGTAATATTAAAGAAAATTCACGTATTTTTTATGACTTATCCTACATGTCACAAGCCTATGTATTTTACAAATTATCACAAATAAAAATTAGTAACTCGGTAAGATCTGTTGTTCAATATCAAAAAATACCCCCCTTTCTTAAGCCTAAAATAAAGGATTCTTTTGAAAGACAAGGAATGGTTAATTCGAAATTAGCAAATAAGAAACTTCCGGGCTATGAAACGAATCAATGGAAAAACTGGTTAAAAGGGCATTTTCAATACCATTTATCTCAGATCAGATGGTCTATATTAATACCAGAAAAGCGGCGAAATAGAGTTCGCCAGCGTTGTATAGCTCAAAAGGAAATTTTAAACAAGTGGCATTCATATGAAAAAGACCTATTAGTTGGTTCCAAAAAAAAATATGAAGTAGATTTCTTATCTAATGAAAAAGATAATTTTCGAAAATCCTATAGATATAATCTTTTATCATATAAATTTATTAATTATGAAAATAAAACGGAATGCTTTTTTTATAGACCTCCCTTTGAAGGAAATAAGAACCAAGAAATTTCTTATACTTATAACAGGGCTAAAAAAGCCCTTTTTGATATATGGAGGAACATCCCTATTCCAAACGATCTAGGGCAGGTTGATATTCCATATATGGAAAAACCGGCTGATAGAAAATATTTTGATTGGAAAATTTTCCATTTTTATCTTAGACAAAAAGTCGATATTGAGGCCTGGATCATAATTGATACCAATAGGAATCAAAATGCTCAAATTCGTACTAACAACTCTCAAATAATTTCTAAAAAAGATCTTTTTTATCTTATGATTCCAGAAACCAATTCACTAAACTCCCACAAAGGGTTTCTTGATTGGATGGGAATGAATGAAAAAATGCTAAAGCGCCCTATATCGAATCTGGAATTTTGGCTCTTCCCAGAATTTGTATTACTTTATAAGACATATAAAATGAAACCTTGGTTTATACCAAGCAAATTACTTCTTTTAAATTTAAATAGTAGTAAAAATAAAAAGATTAATGAAAAGAAAAAGATAAATTTGTTGATAGCATCGAATAAAAAGCATCGAACTGAAGAAGAAAAAGAACCCATAAGCCAAGGAGATCGCGAATCCGTTCTCTCACAACAAAAAGATATTGAAGAAAATTATGCAAGCTCGGACATGAAAAAGGGGAAAAAGAAAAAACAATACAAAAGCAATACAGAAGCAGAACTAGATTTCTTCCTGAAACGTTATTTGCTTTTTCAATTGAGATGGGACGCAACTTTGAATCAAAGAATGATCAATAATACCAAGGTCTATTGTCTCCTGCTTAGACTGATAGATCCAAGAAAAATTACTATATCCTCCATTCAAAAGAGAGAAATGAGTTTGGATATAATGTTGATTCAAAAGAATTTAACTATCTCAGAATTGATGAAGAAAGGCGTATTGATTGTAGAACCACTCCGTTTGTCTGGCAAAAAAGATGGACAATTTATTATGTACCAAACCATAGGTATTTCGTTGTTTCATAAGAGTAAGCATCAAATTAATCAAAAATATCAAGAGCAAAGATATGTTTCTAAGAAAAATTTTGATGAAACTATTTTACCACATCAAAGAATAACCGAAAATAGAGACAAAAAGCATTTTGATTTACTTGTTCCGGAAAATATTTTATCGTTTAAACGTCGTAGAAAAGTGAGAATTCTAATTTGTTTCAGTTCAAAGAATAGAAATTCTATAGATAGAAATCCAGTATTTTGGAATGAAAAGAACGTAACAAACATCAGCCAAGTTTCACACGACAATAACCATCTTGATAGAGAAAAAAATAAATTAATGAAATTAAAGCTCTTTCTTTGGCCTAATTTTCGATTAGAAGATTTAGCTTGTATGGATCGTTATTGGTTTGATACCAATAATGGCAGTCGTTTCAGTATGTTAAGAATATATCTGTATCCGCGATTGAAATTTTGTGAATAATACACTTTTTTCTATATATCCTATATCATATTTCTATATACCCTATATATAATTATAGGGTATATGAAAGTAAACAAATATATAGATGAGATCACGTGTTTTTCTTGTCTCACATCTCATTCTAGTATCCAATATGAAGTGACTATGAATAATATCTCCATTAGATCTTGAAATAAATCAATAGAAGCTTCTGTATTTTAGGTCTAAATTCTTCGATGCGAAAACGTACCAATCATTTTTTATTCCTATCTAAATCGAATTTCAAATTCGATTGATTAGTGATTGGTTTGAAAAATTAGGAGTTATTTGGATTAAATTATTGTATATATCGCATAGAAATTAATAGCATTATTATTACTGATCGGTAAAATACATATCTGTATAAGGAAAAAAGGGGAATTTTTTTATGGTAAAAAATTCAGTCATTTCGATTATTTCTCAAAAAGAAAACGAAGAAAATAGAGGGTCGGTTGAATTTCAAGTATTCAATTTCACCACTAAGATAAGGAAGCTTACTTCACATTTGGAATTGCACAAAAAAGACTTTTCATCTCAGAGAGGTTTGCGAAAAATTTTGGGAAAACGTCAACGACTACTAGCCTATTTGTCAAAAAGAAGTAGAGGACGCTATAAAGAATTAATTAATGAGTTGGATATTCGAGAAATAAAAACTCGTTAATTTGAAGCATGATTTGATGAGCTTAGTCGTTTAAATTTTAATGAACTTCTTTTTACTTTCAGAAATGCATGGAAGACTGACTCGGGAAAAACTTATGATTACACCAATTACAAGAAATGACCTCATGATAGTGAATATGGGGCCTCACCACCCATCAATGCATGGTGTTCTTCGACTGATCGTTACTCTCGACGGTGAAGATGTTATTGACTGTGAACCTATATTGGGTTATTTACATAGAGGAATGGAGAAAATTGCGGAAAATCGAACAATTATACAATATTTGCCTTATGTAACACGTTGGGATTATTTAGCTACCATGTTTACAGAAGCAATAACCGTAAATGGACCTGAACAGCTAGGAAATATTCAAGTACCTAAAAGGGCTAGCTATATTAGAGCTATTATGCTGGAGTTGAGTCGTATCGCTTCTCATTTGTTATGGCTTGGCCCTTTTATGGCAGATATTGGGGCACAGACCCCCTTTTTCTATATTTTTCGAGAACGAGAATTGATATATGACCTATTCGAAGCTGCTACCGGTATGCGCATGATGCATAATTATTTTCGTATCGGAGGGGTCGCTGCTGATCTACCTTATGGCTGGATAGATAAATGTTTGGATTTTTGCGATTATTTTTTAACTGGGGTTGCTGAATATCAAAAGCTTATTACGCGAAATCCTATTTTTTTAGAACGAGTTGAAGGCGTAGGTATTATTGGCGGAGAAGAAGCACTAAATTGGGGTTTATCGGGGCCAATGCTACGAGCTTCCGGAATACAATGGGATCTTCGTAAAGTTGATCGTTATGAGTGTTATGACGAATTTGATTGGGAAATTCAATGGCAAAAAGAAGGGGATTCATTAGCTCGTTATTTAGTACGAATCAGTGAAATGACAGAATCCATAAAAATAATCCAACAAGCCTTGGAAGGAATTCCAGGGGGGCCCTATGAGAATTTAGAAAGCCGGCGCTTTGATAAAATAAAAGACCCTGAATGGAATGATTTTGAATATCGATTTATTAGTAAAAAGCCTTCTCCCACTTTTGAATTGTCCAAGCAAGAACTTTATGTAAGAGTCGAAGCACCAAAAGGAGAATTGGGAATTTTTCTGATCGGAGATCAGAGTGTTTTTCCTTGGAGATGGAAAATCCGACCGCCGGGGTTTATCAACTTGCAAATTCTTCCGCAGTTAGTTAAAAGAATGAAATTGGCTGATATTATGACGATACTAGGTAGTATAGATATCATTATGGGAGAAGTTGATCGTTGAAATGATAATTGATATAACAGAAATAGAAGCTATCCATTCTTTTTCCAGACTGGAATCCTTAAAAGAAACTTATGGGATCATATGGATGCTTGTCCCTATTTTAATTCTTGTATTAGGAATCACACTGGGTGTTCTAGTAATTGTTTGGTTAGAAAGAGAAATATCCGCAGGGATACAGCAACGTATTGGACCCGAATACGCGGGTCCTTTGGGAATTCTTCAAGCTTTAGCCGATGGCACAAAACTACTTTTCAAAGAAAATCTTCTTCCATCTAGAGGAGATACTCGTTTATTCAGTATTGGTCCATCCATAGCAGTCATATCCATTTTACTAAGTTATTCAATAATTCCTTTTAGCTATCGTTTTATTCTAGCTGATCTTAGTATTGGTGTTTTTTTATGGATCGCCATTTCAAGTCTTGCTCCAGTTGGATTGCTTATGTCAGGATATGGATCAAATAATAAATATTCCTTTTTAGGTGGATTAAGGGCTGCTGCTCAATCAATTAGTTATGAAATACCATTAACTCTATGTGTATTATCAATATCTCTACGTGTGATTCGGTGAGACATAAAAATTCCCCCATTTCTTTCTAACAAGAAAGTCAAATTATTTGAATATCTATTTTTTTATTCATCGTTGGGTTGATGAATTAAACCAGATAGTTATATGAGTGAAATAAAACGGCTTACAAATTTGCTGTTAAAAGAATGAAATCTCATTTCCTATGTGCAAGAATTAAGTGAAAGTAAACATAAGCAGTCAAGGCTGTTTACCCCAAGATTGGCTGATTAGTCATCATGGCTTGAAGCGGGTTTAAAAGATGATCAATTGTATGGGTTTTTTATATACTATTACCTAGATGTATTATCCTAATGAAAGATAAAAAAAAAGGGTGGATGGTTAGGAAGACCAAGATACACAAAGGATTAGTAATGGAGATTCTGAAAATTATCCAATAGGATATTTTTTTATAGAAAAATAATTTGAATTGGGGCTTTAAGTTAGTAGAAATTTTTAAGAAGTACTCCCCGTGATTTCGACCCAGAGTATGTTCCTGTCCACCGATTAAGTAAATAACTATCAAAACGAAGAAATCTTTTACTTTTGATAATGGGGATAATGCTTCTTTTCTGAGAAAGGAGAATAGGAACAAAAAAATTCTTGTTATGTAATGCCTAAATTCTTTTTCGTAATCGAAAACGAGAAGTTGAAATATCTATGCGATATTCCTCTAAAAAGTATTTTTTTCATTCAAGGATAAAGTTTTTAATCAACAAAGAAAAATGAAAATTCTTAAAATATGAGATCAATTCAGAAGCACTTTTTATTATAATTATAAATCTAGCAGACAGAATTCCATTAGTCTAATTCTAGGCCTTAGGATAAGAGTTTTATTCTCTATAGATCCTACAAACACATCAAGATAAATAATGTTGAAAGGTTCTTAGATTTATTTGTGACCTATGAGGAGCCGTATGAGGTGAAAATCTCATGTACGGTTCTGTAATAGCGATGAAAGCAGTGATGTTATTGTCGACTATGATTATCTAACAGTTTAAGTACAGTTGATATAGTTGAAACACAATCCAAATATGGTTTTTGGGGATGGAATTTGTGGCGTCAACCTATAGGGTTTATCATTTTTCTAATTTCTTCTCTAGCCGAGTGTGAGAGATTGCCTTTTGATTTACCAGAAGCAGAAGAAGAATTAGTAGCTGGTTATCAAACCGAATATTCGGGTATCAAATTTGGCTTATTTTATGTTGCTTCGTATCTAAATCTACTAATTTCTTCATTATTTGTAAC